TGCAGGTAAAAGAGTAATTGAACAAACATTGAATAAGACAGTACCTGAAGGTTCACAATCGGCCGAATTTTTATTCCATAAGGGCTTATTCGATCCAATCGTACCACGTAATACTTTAAAAGGCGTTCTGGATGAGTTACTTCAGCTCCACGATTTCTTTCCTTTGATTCATAAATCAAGTGGAGTCTTAAGTTAATTAAATTAGTTAATTAAATTGAATTTAATTTAGTTAAAAAATTTAGTTAAAAATGAAAAATTATTTTTTTTTCTGGCGAGCAGATATGAATCAAAGGAAAAATCCGAAGAATGGATTTTTTTGTGACATAAGAGCAAATTGTAGAAAGAATCATGCAGATAAGTTTTTTTTACCGATATTCCTGATTACTAATTAAGAAACCTCTATCAACAAGAAAAAAAGAGTGAATTCTTTTTCCGTGAAAAAAATTGGCAAGGTAAATAATAAATAAAACGAATTTCATGTTCTTTTCTTACCTATGCATAGAAAATAGAGAGTCTTGCATATTTATATATATATATATCCAGGGAATCCCCCTTTTACTAATCCGATCGGATTCTAAATTAAACGAATTTGTCGGGAATTTATAAGCGGAAAAACTCTTTATTTTTATTAAAGTCAAATTTCTAAAATTAAAGTTATAAGACAATAAAAAAAAAAGATAAAAATAACAAAGATATTTCATGTAGAAATAAAATAGAAATAAGTTATTTAGTTAGTTCTACACTCTTTGCACTTTATTATATATACTCACTTAGAGATACTTAGTAGAATTATATACGAATTATAATGATTAGAAGATATCTTTATTAGAAGATATCTTTCTAATACAATATAATAATTAATATATAATAATTAATATTAATAATAAATAACAGGTACAAATATTAAATTGAGGTGCCCATTCTATGACAATTCTCAACAATTTACCCTCCATTTTTGTGCCTTTAGTGGGCTTAGTATTTCCGGCAATTGCAATGGCTTCTTTATCTCTTCATGTTCAAAAAAACAAGATTTTTTAGATCTGATTAGGACCGATGGGGCTAGATTTCATTTCTTTTTTATTTTTCAAGACTTAGTTAGATTTGGATCATAATACAGATATCTATTTAGTAGAAATAGGATATAATATGCAGGCCGTTTCCTCAAACATAAATGAAAATGAAAGGGTTCTTATGCAGGCGTAAATATTATATATGAGTAAATGAACTATTTGAAAATAAATCGAGACTGTGGCGGATGCCTGAAATAAATGCAAAGCCAATGTTTTTATATATGTGTAGATAGGGGATCATATGAGGGGGCTTTCTTTTTTCAAAAATCTAAGGAATTCCTACTAAAGATTCACATCAGAATAGTGCGAGTTGATGAAAGTTACTTCGAAAAAAAAAAGAAAGTCAAATTCATTTTTTTGGGCTAGTCTCCCACTTCAAAAAAAAAAGCAACTGGATCTAGTATGAGTTGGCGATCAGAACGTATATGGATAGAACTTATAGCGGGGTCTCGAAAAACAAGTAATTTCTGCTGGGCCTTTATACTTTTTTTAGGTTCATTGGGATTTTTATTGGTTGGAATTTCCAGTTATCTTGGCAGAAATTTGATATCTTTATTTCCGTCTCAGCAAATAATTTTTTTTCCACAAGGGATCGTGATGTCTTTCTATGGGATCGCCGGTCTATTTATTAGTTCTTATTTGTGGTGCACAATTTTGTGGAATGTAGGTAGTGGTTATGATCGATTCGATAGAAAAGAAGGAATAGTGTGTATTTTTCGCTGGGGATTTCCTGGAAAAAATCGTCGCATCTTACTCCGATTCCTTATGAAAGATATTCAGTCTATTAGAATAGAAGTTAAAGAGGGTATTTACGCTCGGTGTGTCCTTTATATGGAAATCAGGGGCCGGGGGTCCATTCCTTTGACTCGTACTGATGAGAATTTGACTCCACGAGAAATTGAGCAAAAAGTCGCCGAATTGGCCTATTTTTTGCGTGTCCCAATTGAAGTTTTTTGATTTTGAAATGAACTGAAGAATGAACGTTTTTTCTTAGCAGGAGCAAGAGTCTTCTTTTTTTTTCTATAGCATAACTTAACTGAAATTTCTTCACAATATTGATGAACCAAAGAAGACGTATATTCTATATACGTATATACGGAACAAAACAATTATAAAAATGAAACTTTTTTATCTGCAAATTTTTTTATGCGTACATAAATTCACTAAATTCAGTAACAAAACAAGTAATAAATCTAAATAATAGACCCGTCTCATAGATCAAAACAAAGCATTTCGGTATAAAATATAAAATAAATAAATTCTCTTTTTTTTTTTTCAATATTTGAAATTGATACTGGATAGATCATATCTTGTAAATTATCTCTCCTTTTTTTGTCAATCGACGTTTCTTTTTATCTTTTTTTTTGTCCTCCTTAATAAACAAAGGATTGGACCACTTAGAATGATAACTTTTCTGTCTTTTGCCACTCATTTTTGATTATCATACCACAATATTATTTTATTCAGAAACCTTTCTCAATTATTCCTGTGGAATATGGGAAAAGTTGGCTATTTTTTTTTTTATTCTTTCAAAATTCGAGGACTAACCACTGACTCACAAAAAAAAACAGGGAATAGATTCATAGGTTCGAAGCCTTGTAATAGAACTTATGCTTGATAGAAATATTAGATCATATAGAATCGATAAATGGAGTGGGTTCATTAAAAATTCACAAATGAAGAAATGGAAAAAAAAACATTTATTCCCCTTCTATATCTTACATCTATAGTTTTTTTGCCCTGGTCTATCTCTGTTTTATTTAATAAAAGTTTTGAATCTTGGGTTATTAATTGGTGTAATATTAGTAACTCCGAAACTTTTTTAAATGATATCCAAGAAAAAAGTATTCTAGAAAAATTCATAGAATTAGAGGAACTCGTTCGCTTGGACGAAATGATAAAGGAATACCCGGAAACACATTTACAAAAGTTTCGTATCGGAATCCACAAAGAAACGATCCAATTGATCAAGATGCACAACGAGGATCGTATCCATACGATTTTACACGTCTCGACAAATATAATCTGTTTCGTTATTCTAAGTGGTTATTCTATTCTAAGTAATGAAGAACTTATTATTCTTAATTCTTGGGTTCAAGAATTCCTATATAACTTAAGCGACACAATAAAAGCTTTTTCAATTCTTTTATTAACCGATTTATGTATAGGATTCCATTCACCCCACGGCTGGGAACTAATGATCGGCTCTGTCTACAAAGATTTTGGATTTGCTCATAATGATCAAATTATATCTGGTCTTGTTTCCACTTTTCCAGTCATTCTCGATACAATTTTTAAATATTGGATTTTCCGTTATTTAAATCGTGTATCTCCGTCACTTGTAGTGATTTATCATTCAATGAATGACTGAAAAATGAAATGATCCATGAATCCAATTAGAATGTTTGTTATTTTGTACATAAGCAAAACATTCAAAATCTTATTTTATATATTATATATATTTTATTTTTATATTATATATATATCTTTAGATATATACTTTATATATATATTTCTATACATCCAAGACATCCAAGGGATTTTCTTCCTATAGCTTATATTTTAGTAACAATTTTTCAGTAAATAGCAGTATCGTGGATAGGGAACTATACTAGCGACCTACCTAATTTTATTGTAGAAATTTTCAGGATCAATGATTGGACCATGCAAACTAGAAAGACCTTCTCTTGGATAAAGGAAGAGATTACTCGTTCCATTTCCGTATCGCTCATGATATATATAATAACTTGGGCATCCATTTCAAATGCATATCCCATTTTTGCACAGCAGGGTTATGAAAATCCACGTGAAGCTACTGGCCGTATTGTATGTGCCAATTGTCATTTAGCTAATAAACCCGTGGATATTGAGGTTCCACAGGCGGTACTTCCGGATACTGTATTTGAGGCAGTTGTTCGAATTCCTTATGATATGCAACTGAAACAAGTCCTTGCTAATGGTAAAAGGGGGGCTTTGAATGTGGGGGCTGTTCTTATTTTATCTGAGGGATTTGAATTAGCCCCTCCCAATCGTATTTCGCCAGAGATGAAAGAAAAGATAGGAAATCTGTCTTTTCAGAGTTATCGCCCCACTAAAAAAAATATTCTTGTGATAGGTCCTGTTCCTGGTCAGAAATATAGTGAAATTACCTTTCCTATTCTGTCTCCGGATCCCGCCACTAAGAAAGATGTTCACTTTTTAAAATATCCCATATATGTAGGCGGAAACAGGGGAAGGGGTCAGATTTATCCCGACGGGAGCAAGAGTAACAATACGGTTTATAATGCTACAGCAGCAGGTATAGTAAGCAAAATCATACGAAAAGAAAAGGGGGGGTACGAAATAACCATAACGGATGCGTCAGAGGGACGTCAAGCGATTGATATTATACCTCCAGGACCAGAACTTCTTGTTTCAGAAGGCGAATCCATCAAACTTGATCAACCATTAACGAGTAATCCTAATGTGGGTGGATTTGGTCAGGGGGATGCAGAAATAGTACTTCAAGACCCATTACGTGTCCAAGGCCTTTTGTTCTTCTTGGCATCCGTTATTTTGGCACAAATCTTTTTGGTTCTTAAAAAGAAACAGTTTGAGAAGGTTCAATTGTCCGAAATGAATTTCTAGATCTGTAAATTTATCAGCATCTAGTTCTTAAAAAGCAAAGAACTTTTCACAATTTTTTTTGATCATACATAATTACCAACAAAAATTTTGTTCTTTGCTTTTTTATATTTTTTTTATACCAGATTTTGGGAATTACTTGTACCGCATCTCTAGTCATAATATGTATATTGGTAAGAAGACTGTTTGACTTTATCCCTTCTTTTGTGTTTTTTTTAATCTAAATAAAATTGGAGCAGTGTGATTATCTTACTATTGTCAGATTTAACTGCCATAGAGTGGATCAATAGCTTTTCTATTCTAATA